AAACAAATTGATTGAGAAATTCATCTCCAATAATGAAATAAATCAAGAAAAAATTACTAATAAAAAAAAAATTCACTTTATCTTTATTTCGACTATAAAAAAGTCACTTTATAATATTAGTAAGAAAAATTCACATATTTTTTGTGATTTATCCTACTTGTCACAAGCATATGTATTTTACAAATTATCACAAACCCAAGTTATTAATTTGTCTAAATTTAGATCTGTTCTTCAATATAACACAACGTCTTGCTTCCTTAAGACTAAAATAAAGGACTATTTTAAAACACTAGGAATATTTCATTCGGAATTAAAACATAAGAAACTTCAGAGTTATAGAATCAATCAATGGAAAAACTGGTTAAGATGGCATTATCAATACGATTTATCTCAGATTAGATGGTCTAGATTAATGCCAAAAAAATGGCGAACTAAGGTTAATCAAAGTTGTATGGCTCAAAATAAAAATAGAAACTTAAACAAATGGAATTCATATGAAAAAGACCAATTAATTCATTACAAAAAAGAAAATGATTCGGAACTCTATTCATTATCAAACCAAAAAGATAATTTTAAAAAATGTTATAGATATGGTCTTTTAGCATATAAATCAATTAATTATGAAAATAAAAGTGACTCATTTTTTTCTAGATTACCCTTTCAAGTAAAGAAGAACTTAGAAATTTCGTATAATTCCAACACGTCCAAACACAACTTTGTTGATATGCCCGGCAATCTTCATATCAATAATTATCTAAGAAAGGTCAATATTCTAGATATAGAAAGAAATCTCGATAGAAAATATTTTGATTGGAAAATTATCCATTTTTCTCTTAGACAAAAAGGAGATATTGAAGCCTGGGTTAAGATCGATACCAACAGTAATCCAAATACTAAAATTGGTATTAATAATTATCAAATAATTGATAAAATTGAGAAAAAAGGGGTTTTTTATCTTACAACTCATCAAAATCCAGAAAAAACTCAAAAAAATTCGAAAAAAGTCTTTTTTGATTGGATGGGAATGAATGAAAAAATATTTAATCGTCCCATATTGAATCTGGAATTTTGGTTCTTCCCAGAATTTGTACTACTTTATAATGTCTATAAAAAAAAACCGTGGATTATACCAAGCAAATTCCTTCTTTTTAATTTGAATACAAATGAAAATGTTATTCAAAATAAAAACCAAAAACAAAACTTTTTTCTACCATCAAATAAAAAAATCAAGAATCGAAGTCAAGAAACAAAAGAACCCCCAAGTCAAAGAGAGCGTGGATCAGATATAGAAAACAAAGGAAATCTGAGCCCTGTTTTTTCAAAACATCAAACCGATCTTGAAAAAGATTACGTGGAATCAGACACAAAAAAGGGTCAAAATAAAAAACAATACAAAAGCAACACGGAAGCAGAACTAGATTTGTTCTTGAAACGTTATTTGCTTTTTCAATTGAGATGGAACGATGCTTTGAATAAAAGAATGCTCGAAAATATCAAGGTATATTGTCTCCTGCTTCGACTGATAAATCCAACCAAAATTACTATATCGTCAATTCAAAGGAGAGAAATGAGTTTGGATATAATGCTGATTCAGGCAAATTTACCTCTTACAGACTTGATGAAGAAGGGGGTATTGATTATCGAACCTATTCGGTTGTCTGTAAAACATAATGGACAATTTATTATGTATCAAACCATAGGTATTTCATTGGTTCATAAAAGTAAACACCAAACTAATCAAAGATACCGAGAACAAAGATATGTTGATAAAAAGAATTTTGACAAATTCATTCTGCAACCTCAAACTCAAAGAATAAATACAGAAAAAACTCATTTTGATTTGCTTGTTCCTGAAAATATTTTATGGTCTAGACGTCGTAGAGAATTGAGAATTCGAAGTTTTTTTAATTCTTTGAATTGGAATGTCGTCGATAGAAATTCAGTATTTTGCAACGAAACCGATGTAAAAAACTGGAGTCAATTTTTGGGTGAACGGAAACCCCTTTATAAAGATAAAAATGAATTAATTAAATTTAAGTTCTTTCTTTGGCCTAATTATCGATTAGAAGATTTAGCTTGTATGAATCGTTATTGGTTTGATACCAATAATGGTAGCCGTTTCAGTATCTTAAGGATACATATGTATCCACGATTGAAAATTAATTGATAGTACTATATACCCTGTCTCGTATAGAGTATCTGAAAGCAAACAAATGCAAACATGCCTTGTTTTACATCTCATTCGAATCTAATTCGAGTAGACAATACTAAATCAATAAAATAAGGTATTGATTAGATCTAGAAATGAATCAACAGAATCTTCTTCATTTTAGGATTTTAGGTTTCAATTATTCGCTTTTGTGACTGAAAAAAACGTACCTACCACCTTTTTGGATTCCTATCTGAATCAAATTTGAAATTTGATTAATTTATTGGAATTGCTAAAATTAGAGGTTCATAAAGAAATTAAGTCTATATACCACGTTCAAATTACTGGCATTATTATTACTGATCAATAAAATTTGAAAAAATCCATATCTGTAAAATAAAGAAAGGGGAAATTCATTTATGGTAAAAAATTCTGTCATTTCAGTTATTTTTCAAGAAGAAAAGAAAGGATCTGTTGAATTTCAAGTATTCAATTTCACCAATAAGATACGGAGACTTACTTCACATTTAGAATTGCACAAAAAAGACTATTTATCTCAGAGAGGTTTGAAGAAAATTTTGGGAAAACGTCAACGACTGCTAGCTTATTTGGCAAAAAAAAATAGAGTACGTTATAAAGAATTAATTAATCAGTTGGACATTCGAGAGACAAAAACTCGTTAATTTGATTAATTTGAAGAGTTATTTCATTTTCACTTATATGTTTCGATTAAATTTTGATGAACTTCTTTTCACTTTCAGTAATTCATGGAAGAATGAATCGTTAAAAAACTTATGACTGCACCAACTACAAGAAAAGACCTCATGATAGTCAATATGGGGCCTCAGCACCCATCAATGCACGGTGTTCTTCGACTCATCGTTACTCTAGATGGTGAAGATGTTGTCGACTGCGAACCAATATTGGGTTATTTACATAGAGGGATGGAGAAAATTGCGGAAAACCGAACAATTATACAATATTTGCCTTATGTAACACGTTGGGATTATTTAGCTACTATGTTCACAGAAGCAATAACCATAAATGGACCCGAACAATTAGGCAATATTCAAGTACCTAAAAGGGCTAGCTATATCAGAGTCATTATGTTGGAGTTGAGTCGGATAGCTTCTCATTTGTTATGGCTCGGTCCTTTTATGGCGGATATTGGTGCACAGACCCCTTTCTTCTATATTTTTCGAGAAAGAGAATTGATATATGACCTATTCGAAGCTGCCACCGGTATGCGAATGATGCATAATTATTTTCGTATTGGAGGAGTGGCTGCCGATCTACCCTATGGCTGGATAGATAAATGTTTGGATTTTTGCGATTATTTTTTAACAGGGGTTGCTGAGTATCAAAAACTTATTACCCGGAATCCTATTTTTTTAGAACGAGTTGAAGGCGTAGGCATTATTGGGAGAGACGAGGCAGTAAATTGGGGTTTATCGGGACCAATGCTACGAGCTTCCGGAATAGAATGGGATCTTCGTAAAGTTGATCATTATGAGTCTTACGACGAATTTGATTGGCAGGTTCAATGGCAACGAGAAGGGGATTCATTAGCTCGTTATTTAGTACGAATCGGTGAAATGACAGAATCCATAAAGATTATTCAACAGGCTCTGGAAGGAATTCCAGGAGGGCCTTACGAAAATTTAGAAATGCGCCGTTTTGACAGATTAAAAGATCCTGAATGGAATGATTTTGAATATCGGTTTATTAGTAAAAAGCCTTCTCCAACTTTTGAATTGTCGAAACAAGAACTTTATGTGAGAGTTGAAGCCCCAAAAGGAGAATTGGGGATTTTTCTGATAGGAGACCAGAGCGTTTTTCCTTGGAGATGGAAAATTCGCCCACCAGGTTTTATCAATTTGCAAATTCTTCCTCAGTTAGTTAAAAGAATGAAATTGGCTGATATTATGACAATACTAGGTAGCATAGATATCATTATGGGAGAAGTTGATCGTTGAAATGATAATTGATACAACAGAAATAGAGACTATCAATTCTTTTTCCAAATTGGAATCCTTAAAAGAAGTCTATGGGATCATATGGATGCTTGTCCCTATTGTGACTCTTGTATTAGGAATCACAATAGGTGTACTAGTAATTGTTTGGTTAGAAAGAGAAATATCTGCAGGAATACAACAACGTATCGGGCCTGAATATGCCGGCCCTTTAGGAATTCTTCAAGCTCTAGCAGATGGGACAAAACTACTTTTGAAAGAGAACCTTATTCCATCTACAGGAGATACTCGTTTATTCAGTATTGGACCATCCATAGCAGTAATATCTATCTTTCTAAGTTATTCAGTAATTCCTTTTGGTGATCACCTTGTTCTAGCCGATCTTAGTATTGGTGTTTTTTTTTGGATTGCCATTTCAAGTATTGCTCCCGTTGGACTTCTTATGTCGGGGTATGGATCAAATAATAAATATTCCTTTTTAGGTGGTCTACGGGCAGCTGCTCAATCAATTAGTTATGAAATACCATTAGCTCTATGTGTGTTATCAATATCTCTACGTGTGATTCGGTGAGACCTAAAATTTATCAAAATTCTTTTCTTTCTAGAAACAAGGATAAAAAGATTTGATTGACTATATATATTTTTATTTTTCTTCAGCATTTGAGTTGATGAACTAAACCAGATAGTTATATGAGTGAAAGAAAACGGCTTCTAAATTTGCAGTAAAAAAGTTGAGTCTCATTTCCTATGTACAAGAATCAAATGGTGAAAAAAGTAAACATAAGCAAGAGAGATTGTTTACCCCAAGATTCGTGAATTGTCATGATAGCTTGAAGCGGGTTCAAAAGACCAACTCTATGGAGTTTTTACTGTCTATT